GAAAAAGGGAGGTTTGTGATGATTTTCAAATCTTTTATACTAGGTAATCTAGTATCCTTATCCCTGAAGATAATAAATTCGGTCGTTGTGGTCGGACTCTACTATGGATTTCTGACCACATTTTCCATCGGACCCTCTTATATCTTCCTTCTTCGAGCTCGGGTTATGGAAGAAGGAACCGAGAAGAAGGTATCAGCAACAACAGGGTTTATTACGGGACAGCTCATGATGTTCATATCGATCTATTATGCGCCTCTGTATCTAGCATTGGGTAGACCTCATACAATAACTGTCCTAGCCCTACCGTATTTTTTGTTTCATTTCTTCTGGAACAATCACAAAAACTTTTTTGATTATGGGTATACTACTTATACCACAAATTCAATGCGTAATCTTAGCATTCAATGTGTATTCTTGAATAATCTCATTTTTCAATTATTCAACCATTTTATTTTACTTTTATTTTACATAGTATTAGATTCAAAGTTCAAATAAAAGGGAACTACTAAAAAAAGGAATATAAATATAGAAAACAAGTAGAATAAAAGATACGAAGAGATGCGACCACCTCCTAAATATTTTATACCCTCCCCCAGAAAAAAACTTGAAAAACCCAATCCATTTATAATTCTATCAATAACTTGTTTATCAAAAAAATGAGTAAATTCCGCCAACCTTCTTAGACCACTAGTTAGCGATTTTGCGTAAAGAGCGTCTATGTAACCACGATTATATGACCAATCATATATTAAATATATTATTTTGTCCCTAAGAATTTTTCGAAAACCCTTTTTAACAGTTAAATTTAAAAAGTCCAAATTTTGTAAAGATGAATAAACGGGCTTGTATAAAAAAGAGGCTATAAAGATTCCAAAAAAAGCTATACTGACTGAAAAAGTTGCATTTGTTAGAAATTGATAGCAATCTGTGGATTCTTTTGAATTTTGATCTAAAAAGTATAGTGATGGAATCAATAATTTGGATAATATATCCAGACCTTCCTCTTCTTGATTGAAAGGACTTCCTATGAACCCAATAAACAAAGTAAATGAAGCCAACACAAGCATAGGAACTAACATAGTATTGTTGGCTTCCTGAGGATAAGGAAAAAAAATATTATTCAAATAACTAATATGAAAGGTTGATGAGCTCTTTCTTACATTAAGATCGGCTCGATATGTTTTCTTCAAAAAAAACGAAGCCCTTTTATTAGTATTAATTTTTAAAAAAGTTAAAAACGAATTTGTTTTTTTTATCAATCTTGACCCCCCTTTACCCCACAAAGATATTGAGTAGAACGAGCTACTTTTTTTGCCACTGTAATCTTGAAAATGAATATTTAAATGCCCCTCAAAAGTAAGTAAATAAATGCGAAACATATAAAATGCGGTTAATCCCGCCGTGTAACAAGCTATTATTGCAAAAATAGGTGAATATAACCAACTATCAGAAAGGATCTCATCTTTAGACCAAAAAGAAGCAAAAGGGGGAATCCCAGAAAGAGAAAGTGTACCTAATAAAAAATAAATTTTTGTAATTGGAACATGTTTTGTTAAACCCCCCATAAGACCCATATTCTGACTCTTATGCGGCGAATATCCAACAATAGCCTCCATTGAATGAATGATTGATCCAGATCCTAAAAACAACAAAGCTTTTGAATAGGCATGAGTAATCAAATGAAATAAAGAAGATCGAGCAGAGCCCATACCTAAAGCAAGTATCATATAACCCAATTGTGACATTGTAGAGTAAGCTAAACCTTTCTTAATATCTTTTTGAGCAAGAGCTAAAGTAGCTCCTAATAGTACCGTTACTAGCCCTATCAAAGCTATGAAATTCATAATGTAAGGTATGACTCTGAAAAGAGGAAGAAGTCGAGCTACAAGAAAAACCCCTGCTGCTACCATAGTAGCAGCATGTATGAGAGCAGAAATAGGAGTCGGCCCCTCCATAGCATCGGGTAACCATATATGAAGGGGAAATTGCGCGGATTTAGCAATTGCACCGGAAAATAATAGCAAGGAGCACAAAGTAACAAATAAAAGATCAACCGTATTATTATGAATTAAGTTCTTGACTATTTCGAACAAATCCCTAAATTCTAAACTACCTGTTATCCAATAAAGACCTAAAATTCCTAATAAAAATCCAAAATCCCCCACACGATTAGTTATAAATGCCTTTTGACAGGCATTACCTACAACAGGTCGCGTAAACCAAAAACCTATTAATAGATAAGAACACATTCCAACCAATTCCCAAAAAAAATAAATTTGTATTAAATTAGAACTCGAAACTAAACCCACCATTGAACTATTGAAAAAACTCATATAAGCAAAAAAGCGCAAGTAGCCTTTATCATGAGACATATAGTTGTCGCTATAAATAAGCACCATCATTCCAACAGTCGTGATTAATATTAACATAATGGAAGTAAGCGGATCAATCAAAAAACCAAACTCTAAAGAAAAATCATTATTGATCGTCCAAGACCATACAGATTGATAGATAGAATGGCGATTTATTTGCTGAAGAAGGAGGTTGATTGCAAAAAGCATAACTATACTTAACAAAAAAACACTCAAAAAAGACAACATACGACGAAACTTTTTTGTTGCTGTCGGAAAAAGGAGAAGACCCCCCCCTATTACCATAGGAATTGGAAGTGTAATAAAAGGGATGATCCAGGAATATTGATATGTATGTTCCATATAAAAAGTTTTTTCCTAATATTGAATTGTTTCTTACTCATTTGTTCTTGTCCCTTTTCAAATTTCAAAAGAGAAAGTCAATAAAAAAGCAAAATATGTAAAACCTAACTAAAATTGGATATTCTTAATTATTATTATGAATCTTTTCAAAACACGGCACATATTCAAATCACGAAGTTAGAGTTGGTCAAATAACAAATAATATAACCGACTTATCAGTCAAAAATAACAAAAATAAATACTGACTTTTATTTAAGAACGTTTTTGATGAAGACCCAAAAAAGGGGAAAAGTTTCATTTTCTTTTTATGCGGAATTACGAAAAATTTCTATATCTACTATGAACCTATATAAAAAAAAAAAGACCCATAGAATAAAGAATACATATTTCTATGCATAAAGAAACAATAAAGAATTCATTTTGATATGAATCATAAAAAGAAGCACAAAACTTGAGACAATCAAATTAAAACCCGTTTTTTAGTTAATTTATCCGTAATCATTAATTGATTCTTTTTGAAGGTTTAATTCTCTTCCATTATCAAAATATATAAAAAGATATTTATGCTTAGAGGAAGTTCTATAGTATTATATTCATTATAATATTAATAATATTAATTTTAAAATTAACATACGTTCCATGGAACGAAAAAAACAAAGTATGAAATTTAAAGAAGTAAAGAAAAAAAATTATTTTTTTTTTTTCTAAAAGGAATCCATCCTTAGATAGACTAACTAATGTAATCTCCTTTCACTTTTTTTATTTAAAATTTTAAAATAAAAATTAGGTATACTTCCCTTTCGAAGAAATAGCAAGCAATGAATCCCTTCTTTTAGCAAGACAGTAGGATCTAAAGATTCATCAATACTGAATCGAAAAGAAAAAAAACAATTATTTTTTAACTAAAAATGTCTTTCACATCCAATTATAGCAATGAGTGACCTCTCAACTTTTAAATGGCCGTTCCAAAAAAGCGCACTTCTATATCAAAAAAGCGTATTCGTAAAAATGTTTGGAAAAGAAAGGGATATTGGGCAGCGTTGAAAGCTTTTTCATTATCGAAATCTCTTTCGACCGGGAATTCAAAAAGTTTTTTTTGTCCGACAAAAAAAATAAACAATCAAAGGTTGAAAAAACCTAAATAAGTTTTATTCTAAGAAAAGTCTTGTTGTTTGTCTAATTTCAACTCTAAAATAGAAAAAAAAAATAAGGATTGTCAGTCACTAATATTTTGAATTGATCAATATTTATCAATATTTAATTGAACTCATTTTTTCTTTTAGAATAGGTAGAAAACGAAGTCTGTTATCGACTGAATTCAAAAAAGGTTTTTTGGTTAAAAACAGACTCAAAAAAAATGCAAAAGACAATGTTTCAACTTTCTTTTTAGTCTCTTTTATCCGTTCTGGGATGGGGATTTTCATTTCCCCATCGGTTCTTAGGACTTATCACTACCTATCAATCACCATCAAAAAATTCTTATTTAGAACGTTAAAAAAATGAAACGAGTTTCGATTCATCACTTTTTTCTTCACTAACCTCAAAAATATTGCCTTGAATTTACTCTTTCAATCTCGACGATTGAATAATAATGAGTTATTATGATTTCTAGCAAGGGAAGCCGCTATGGTGAAATCGGTAGACACGCTGCTCTTAGGAAGCAGTGCTAGAGCATCTCGGTTCGAGTCCGAGTGGCGGCATATACGAGTTCCTAGAACGAAAACACTTACTTATTTCAATTCTATTCAATTCTAAGAATAATATTATTATATAGATATATAAATATAATAGCTATTTTGTAGTAATGAAATAATGAGGGGGGGCTCTTTTTTTATATGATATTTTCGACTTTCGAGCATATATTAACTCATATATCCGTTTCGGTTGTTTCCATTGTAATTACAATTCATTTAATAACCTTATTAGTTGATGAAATAAGAGAACTCTATTATTCGTCAGAAAAGGGTATGATAACTACTTTTTTCTGTATAACTGGATTATTAGTTACTCGTTGGATTTTTTGGGGACATTTACCATTAAGTAATCTATATGAATCATTACTCTTTCTTTCATGGAGTTTAACCATTATTCATATAATTCCTTATTTAAAAAAAAATAAAACCCTTTTAAATCTAATAACCGCGCCAAGTGCACTTTTGATTCAGGGCTTTGCTACTTCCGGTTTTTTAACTGAAGTGCATCAATCTACAACATTAGTACCCGCTCTTCAATCTCAGTGGTTAGTGATGCATGTAAGTATGATGGTATTGGCCTATGCAGCCCTTTTATGTGGATCATTATTAGGAGTAGCTCTTCTAGTCATTACATTTCGAAAAATAACAAAGATTCCCTTTAAAATTCAAAATAATAATTTTTTATTTTTAAATGAATCTTTTTTTTTTGATGAGATTCAATACATGAATGAAAGCGGCACTGTTTTACGAAACACTTTTTTTCTTTGTTGTAACAATTATTATAGGTCTCAGTTGATTCAACAATTAGATTGTTGGGGCTATCGTATTATTAGTATCGGCTTTATCCTTTTAACTATAGGTATTCTTTCAGGAGCAGTCTGGGCTAACGAGGCATGGGGATCATATTGGAACTGGGACCCAAAGGAAACTTGGGCTTTTATTACTTGGGTAATATTCGCAATTTATTTACATACTAGAACACATAAAAAATGGAAAGGTCTAAATTCTGCAATTGTGGCCTTTATAGGCTTTCTTTTAATTTGGATATGTTATTTCGGAGTTAATTTATTAGGAATAGGACTGCATAGTTATGGTTTATTTCAATTAATATCTAATTGAATTGAGGACGCGGGTCTGATAAAAATAAACATAGGGCAGCATATAAGTCTATATAAAAAACATTGTGTAAACGAACCATTTGAATCACTCATTGCTTGATTCAAATGGTTCTGTAAAAAGCCCTACTTTCTTTTCTGGTTACAATTTTTTTTTTGTTTTACGTTAAAAAAAAAGTCGAAAAATACTTTTCCACTTCTACTTTTTTTAGGATTCTTAAAAAATTAATAATTAGATAAAATAGCCTCAACCTTGTCAACGGATAATGAGAAAACGAAGTCTGGATAAATCCCGATACCTATTACGGGTAGAAGAATAGAAAGTGAAACAAATAACTCGCGCGGGCCAGAATCAAAAAAAGAGGAGTTTGGAGCATTAAATAACTTGTATCCATAGAACATCTGGCGTAACATAGACAATGAATAAATTGGAGTTAATATCACTCCAAGTGCCATCACAAAAGTAATTAGTATTTTTGGCAGTAAAAGATATTTTTGGCTAGTAATGATTCCAAAAAAAATTATCAATTCTGCAAAAAAACTACTCGTGCCCGGTAATGCAAGAGAAGCCATCAATGAGATACTGAACATTGTAAATGTTTTTGGAACAAAAAAAGCCATTCCTCCCATTTTGTCGATATAAAGAAGACGCATTCTATCATAAGTGGTACCTGCCAAGAAAAAAAGCGCAGCACCAATAAATCCATGAGATATTATTTGTAAAACGGCTCCGTTGAGTCCCGTATCGCTTAAACAGCTAATTCCTATAATTATAAAACCCATATGAGATACTGAGGAGTAGGCTATTCTTTTTTTTAAATTACGTTGACCGGGAGATGTTGAAGCTGCATAAATTATTTGTATTGTGCCTAGTATTATCAACCATGGAGAAAATAAAGAATGAGCATGGGGCAATAATTCCATATTGATCCGAACCAATCCATATGCTCCCATTTTTAATAAGATTCCGGCTAGAAGCATACAAGTACTGTAATGTGCCTCGCCATGAGTATCTGGTAACCAGGTATGTAAAGGGATAATCGGTAATTTTATAGCAAAAGCTATAAGAAATCCAATATAAAATATTATTTCCAGTACTAATGGATATGATTGATTGGCTGATGTTTCAAAATTTAATGTTGGTTCAACGGAACCATATAAACTGATACCCAGAGTTCCTATTAATAAAAAAATGGAACCCCCTGCGGTGTATAAAATAAACTTTGTAGCTGAATACAAACGTTTCTTTCCCCCCCACATGAATAAAAGTAGATAAACGGGAATTAATTCTAACTCCCACATGATGAAAAAAAGTAAAAGATCTCGAGAAGAAAATAATCCTATTTGACCACTATACATTGCTAGCATCAAAAAATGGAATAATCGGGAATCTCGAGTAACTGGCCGAGCCGCTAAAGTAGCTAAAGTAGTGATAAATCCTGTTAGTAAAATGGGTCCTACAGAAAGTCCGTCTATTCCCAATCTCCAATAAAAATCAAAAAAATTTACCCATTTATAATTCTCCGAAAATTGAATTAATAAATCATCAGACTGGAAATAATAACAAAATGCGTAGGTCATTAAAAGCAGTTCTAAAATGCATATACATATAGCATACCATCTAATTACTTTATTCCCTCTCTGAGTTTGAGGTAGAAATAAAATTAAGGAACCTGTTGATATCGGAAAGACTACAAAGAATGTTAACCAAGGAAAAGAATTCATGGTAAAGACAAGATACGCTTGGACCAGAAAAACAAACCCGTGCTCAAAACAGAATATCCTTCTATTTTTTGTTTTGAGGACGGGTTCTGTCGATAAAAAAAATGTATTCAAATTTAAATAGTGTTGTCGGAAACCTATCAATAAGCTAGACCCATGCTTCTAGTTGTTTCATGCCATAAATAAACTCGAACACTCAAGAAATCCGTTGGGCAGGCCGATTCACATCTTTTACAGCCAACACAGTCCTCTGTTCGTGGAGCGGAAGCTATTTGCTTAGCTTTACATCCGTCCCAAGGTATCATTTCTAATACATCTGTGGGACAGGCTCGGACACATTGAGTACACCCTATACATGTATCATAAATCTTTACTGAATGTGACATTGGGTCTATAAACTTTTGAACGTCATAAATTTTCGATCTAGTCGTTTTGTAACTCAATAATATTTTTAGACATAAGATGAATCAAAAATTGACCAGAATTTTTTGAATCAATTCTGGATTGAGGTATGTACATGAAAGAGGGCCAAGAGACTTTCATTTCTTAAATTTTAAATTTTAACAAACATGAATATATATATAGAATTCATGAATATTTTAATTTATATGAATAATACTACTTATTCAATAAATTTGCTTGATTGATACGAGTTGATTTTCTGTTACGATAGATTGACGAAATGATAGCCAGTCCAACAGCTGCTTCAGCCGCTGCAATAGCTATAACAAAAATTGAGAAAATATTTCCTTTTAATTGACGACTATCAAAAAAATCAGAAAATGTTACGAAATTTATATTAACTGCATTCAGTAGAAGTTCAAGACACATAAGAGCTCTAACCATATTTCGGCTCGTGATCAATGCATAAATACCGATACAAAATAAAAAGGAACTCAAAACAAGTATATGCTCGAGTATCATTGACCAACTCCTTATCAATTTTTATTTCTTTCAATAAGAGTAAAAATAAAACTTTATATCAATATGAACAAAAATTTTACAGAATCCGTTGAGTCAAATATAACAAGTACATAAAAAACCATATATTAGTAATAAATTGAATAAAAAGAAAAAGAACTTGAAAAGAAGTTCTATTTATAATCGAAATAGAGAAAAATTGATACATGAACAAAGAATTTTAAAATAGAATGAAACCCGGTGCGATAAGATAAAACAAAGTTGAATTCAGGTTTATTTGGGTAGTTCTAAGGCTTTAATACTATTATTGACGAGCCACAGCAATTGCGCCTATTAATCCAACTAAAAGAATTATCGAAATTAGTTCAAATGGAAGAAAAAAATCTGTTGATAAATGAATTCCAATTTGTTGACTATTCGTTATCAAATCTTTCTCGATAATCTGGTTTGATCTTGTCGTCCAAATAACACTGTACCAAGATGTATCTGGAATAGTAGCAATTAATAAAACAAAAATACTTGTACAAACCAGCGAAGTAACCCCGCCTCCAACGGTCCAAAGAGAAAAAGCTTTGGAATAGTCTGAACCATTTATGAACATCACAGCAAATATGATTAAAACATTTATTGCGCCTACGTAAATAAGGAGTTGTGCAGCAGCTACAAAATAGCTGTTTGATAAAACATAAAATAAAGATATACAAATAAGAACCAACCCTAACGAAAACGCGGAATAAATTGGGTTGGTAAGTAATACGACCCCTAAAGCAAATGATATAAGACCCAATCCCAGAAAAACTAAAAGAAAATCATGTATTGGTCCAGTCAAATCCATTTTACGTATAAAGAAAAGATAAATCCATCGAATTTTTTTTCATAACCTTATTGACTCGACCAGGAAAAAATTTTTCTGATATGTTCCTAATTGAATAAAATCCTATTTAATTCAATCCGAAATGGTATGAATTGATGTAGGTATAACTATGGGAAAAATACTATTCCTTACCCAAAAAGAAAGTGCGATATTAGACAATAATATTGAAAAATAAATTTTGATTTTTATCTTTCGAAAAAAAAAATTACGTAAAGATTAATCAATTTTAAATCAAAAATGGATAGGTTTTGAGTCAAAATAAAGTCGCAACTCTCATAATCAATCCAACCATCAAACCAATAGTTGGGATTACTAACGATTTTTTTGACTAAACAAAACAAAAAAATCTCATTTCTCTAGTTTTAGTAATTATTCTTTCATTTTGAATTTTGTATTTTTTGAATTGAAGGGCCCAGCCCACTCCTGTTTAGTTGGGGGAAGGTTGAAATTGTTCGAATTGTATAATCGTCAATTACTGATGTTGGTAAACGACCCAAAGCAATTTGATTATAATTCAATTCATGACGATCATAAGTCGAAAGCTCATATTCTTCAGTCATTGATAAACAATTTGTTGGACAATACTCAACGCAGTTACCACAAAATATACAGATTCCGAAATCAATACTGTAATTAAGCAATCGTTTCTTTCGAATATGAGTTTCGAATTGCCAATCAACAACGGGTAAATCTATAGGACATACACGAACACATACCTCACAAGCAATACATTTATCAAATTCAAAATGGATTCGACCGCGGAAACGTTCCGATGTAATTAATTTTTCATAAGGGTATTGAATAGTTACAGGTAAACGATTTGCGTGGGATAAGGTAACCATAAAACTTTGCCCAATGTACCTTACAGCTCGTATTGTTTGTTGACCATAATTTAATAACCCAGTCACCATAGGGAGCATATTAGAAATATTTCGGAATAATTTGATTTTTGTTTATTTCTCTTGTTTGAAGCAAGTAGGGAATATAGACTATACCATTCCATTAAAGTTAGAGTGAAAAAAGTTGTGAAGAAGTTGTTAATAATAGATTTCCTAGAGAAATAGGTAAAAGAAATTTCCATCCAAGATTTAACAGTTGGTCCATTCTTAACCTAGGTAAAGTCCATCTTATTGTGATGGAAATGAACAAAAACAAATAAGTTTTAGCCAATATAATAAAGATACCTGTTGTTATTTCAAAAACTCCACTCACTTTATTGAATTCAAAAAGCTCAGGAACAAAAATGTACGGAATAGAAATATTCCAACCGCCCAAGTAAAGAACTGTTACAAATAAGGAAGAAACTAATAGGTTTAGATAGGAAGCAACATAAAATAAACCAAATTTTATACCCGAATATTCAGTTTGATAACCGGCTACTAACTCTTCTTCCGCTTCTGGTAAATCAAAAGGCAATCTTTCGCACTCTGCTAGGGAAGAAATTAGAAAAACAATAAATCCTATTGGTTGTCGCCACAAATTCCACCCCAAAAGACCATATTTCGACTGTGCCTCAACTATATCAACTGTACTTGAACTATTAGATAATCATAGTCGATAATAGCATAGTCGCTCCTATCGCTATTCCAGAACCATACATGAGATTTTCACCTCATATGGCTCCTCGAGGGTCATAAATAAATATCTAAGGACCGAAGCCTATTCTCTTTATTTTGATATATTTGTCATATGGGTTCTTAGTTTGTAGAATAGATAGGATCCAAACGCCCTCAATTAGACCACTGAAATTCTGTCTGTTATTATTCGAATTTAAAGAAGGAGAAAGTACTTCTGAATTAATCTCATCCTTATAATAATTTTGATTTTTTTTCTAACTTTATATTACAATCAAACACTCCTTGTAGATTTGTATAAATCAAAATTTCAACCTATTATTTTTTAGATTACAAAAAAAAGAATTACTTTTTTATTCTATTGTATTTGTATTGTGATTTTATTTTTTTGAGTGTTAGGGATATTTTTTTCCTAGCCTTGTTTATTTTTCTAAGAAAAAAGGGCTTAAACAAAAAAGTAAAAAGGTAAAAGTAAAGGGTTATTTCGTTTCTGATAGTCATTTTTCTAATTTGTGGATAGGAGCATACTCTGGATCGGAATTGTGGGAAGTACTACCTGATTATTTCTACCAATTTAAAGCCCCAATTAGTTTTCTTTTCATACTTTGTATTTTACTATTATTTTATTTTTGCAAAAATATCCTTTGGGATAATTTTGATACAATCTCCATTACTAATCCGTTGTCTATCTTGGTGTTCCTAACCATCCACGTGTTTTTGCTCAATCCCCCGTTATGGTAATACATATTTGGTAATACACGCCAAACATAGTAAAAAAGCAATATGGTTGATCATTATGAACCCGCTTCAAGACGGGAGGACTAATCACCCAATCCTGGGGTAAAAGCTCTCTTCTGCTTTTTTCCGCTTGCCTCTTGTACTTAGGATAATGAGACTCAATATTTATATTTACTGCGAATTTGTAAGCTGTTTTCTTTCACTCATATAACTATCTGATTTCGCTCATAAACTTAAACGCTAACTAGAACTCGAAAAAATAAAATAAACAGCTCCATCCAAGTTATTTCGCTTATTATTTACACAGTTTCTTATACTTATAAAGAAGTAGTAGATAAAAGTTTATGTTTCAACGACTCACACGTAGAGATATTGATAACACACATAGAGTTAATGGTATTTCATAACTAAGCGATTGAGCAGCAGCTCGTAGACCACCTAAAAAAGAATATTTATTATTGGATGCATATCCTGACATAAGAAGTCCGATGGGGGCAATACTTGAAATAGCAATCCATAAAAAAACACCAATCTTTAGATCAGCTAAAACAAGGTGATAGCCAAAAGGAATTACTGAATAGCTTAGTAGAATTGATATAACTGCTATGGATGGTCCAATACTGAATAAACTAGTATCTCCTCGAGATGGAAGAAGATTTTCTTTAAAAAGCAGTTTAACCCCATCGGCGAGAGCTTGAAGAATTCCTAAAGGACCGGCATATTCGGGTCCAATACGTTGTTGTACTCCTGCGGCTATTTCTCTTTCTAACCACACAATTACTAGTACGCCTATTGTTATTCCCAATACAAGAGTAAAAATCGGAAGCAGCATCCATATACTCTTCAAAATTTCGTTTAAAGATTTTAATCTGGAAAAATAGTGTATATTTTGTATTTCTGTTGTATCAATTATCATTTCAACGATCAACTTCCCCCATAATGATATCTATGCTACCTAGTATTGTCATAATATCAGCCAATTTCATTCTTTTAACTAACTGAGGAAGAATTTGCAAATTGAGAAACCCTGGGGGGCGGATTTTCCATCTCCAAGGAAAACCACTCTGGTTTCCTATCAGAAAAACTCCCAATTCCCCTTTTGGAGCTTCCATTCTTACATAAAGTTCTTGTTTCGATAATTCAAAAGTAGGAGAGGTCTTTTTACTAATGAATCTATATTCAAAATCATTCCAGTCTATATCCCTTTCTCTATCAAAACATCGTATTTCTAAATTTTCATACGGACCTCCCGGAATTCCTTCCACGGCCTGTTGAATAATTTTTATGGATTCTCTCATTTCATTGATTCGTACTAAATAACGAGCTAATGAATCCCCTTCCTTTTGCCACGGGACTTCCCAATCAAGTTCGTCGTAACATTCATAATGATCCACTTTGCGAAGATCCCATTGCATTCCAGAAGCTCGTAGCATTGGCCCGGATAAACCCCAATTTATTGCTTCCTCTATACCAATAACACCTACTCCCTCAACTCGTTCTAAAAAAATAGGATTTCGCGTAATAAGTTTTTGATATTCAGCTGCCTTTGTTAAAAAATACTCGCAGAAATCCAAGCATTTATCTATCCATCCATGAGGTAGATCAGCCGCTACTCCTCCGATACGAAAAAAATTATGCATCATTCTCATACCAGTCGCAGTTTCGAATAGATCATATACCAATTCCCTTTCTCTGAAAATATAGAAGAAAGGGGTCTGTGCTCCAATATCCGCCATAAAGGGTCCAAGCCATAACAGATGAGAAGCTATACGACTCAACTCTAGCATAATTACTCTTATATGACTAGCTCTTTTAGGTATTTGAATATTTCCCAGTTGTTCGGGTCCGTTTACAGTTATTGCTTCTGTGAACATTGTAGCTAAATAATCCCAACGTGTTACATAGGGTAGATATTGTATAATTGTTCGGTTTTCTGCAATTTTTTCCATCCCTCTGTGTAAATAACCTAATATGGGTTCACAGTTAATAACATTTTCGCCATCTAGAGTAACGATTAGTCGAAGAACACCGTGCATTGATGGGTGGTGCGGGCCCATATTGACTGTCATGAGGTCTTGTTTTGTAGATGGTATATTCATAGGTTTTTCCTCGATTCATTCTTTCATAACTTATTGAAAACGAAAAGAAATTTATCAAAATTCAAAATTTAAGATTTATTACTAAAAATTAACTTTTCAACTTAACGCATTTTTGGTTTCCGAAGATCCAACTGACTAATTAATTTTTTATAACGTACTTCATTTGTCTTTGACAAATAAGCCAACAGTCGTTGGCGTTTTCCTATAATTTTCCGTAAGCCCCTCTGGGATAAAAAGTCTTTTCTATGAAATTCCAAATGTGAAGTAAGTCTTCGTATCTTATTGGTAAAACGGAATACTTGAAATTCAGTGGATCCCTCGTTTTTTTTTTTTTCTTCTTGGGAAATAACTGAGATGAATGAATTTTTAACCATAAAATGAAATCTTTTCCCCTACTTAAATTTTAAAATAGTATAATATTTTGATTATATTAATATTTATCTATTATAATATATAATAATATATAATAGATAAATATTAATTAGTTTTTAATTAGTTTTTAAAGTATAATATATTTATCTATTATATATCGATATAGTGAGTGATCAGTAATACTAATTGATCAGTAATAATAATACCAAAATTAGATTGAAAAAATATGTTGTTAATTTAACAAAATATATCAGAATAGAATGAAAAACTAGACATGCGTGTATCTTTTTGTCTTTAGGCAGCAAATACGCTCTGGAATAGAGGAAAAACTTATTAGTAAAAGTTTTTTAATCGTGGATACAGATGTATTCTTACCATACTAAAACGACTCCCATTATTAGTATCAAACCAATAGCGATTCATACAAGCTAAATCTTCTAATCGAAAATTGGGCCAAAGAAAGAGTTTAAATTTAATTACTTGATTTTTATTTTTTAATTTTTTGTTATCTCGAGAAATCTTTTTGGTTTTATTCGAAATATTACTACGGGTTTTGGTGTTATTTCCATTAAAAAATTCGTTATTTATCTTAATATCTTTTTTATTCTTGGAATTAAAGGAATTAAAAGATAGTAGAATTCTCGACTCTCGGCATTGCCGAGGAGATAAAGTCTTTTCAGAAATAAGCAAATCATAATAATTTTTCTTTTTATTTCCTGTGGACTTATCCCAATTCTTTGTATCCGCATAGTTTCTTTCTTCTTCTTTTTTATTCATTTTTTGTTTATTCTTATGAAACAATGAATTTTTTAAGGTTTGATAGAGAAGAAAGTGTCCTCCATTTTTGACAGCCAGGCGAACTGGTTCGATAATAAATATTCCCTTTTTTAGAAATTCTGTAAGACTCAAATCGTTGTCAATTAGCAGAAAATCGATACCTATTTCTCCCCTTTGAATAGAGGATAGAGTCGCTCCATTTGGATTTATTGATTTAAGCAGGAAACAATAAACTTTCATAGTATTGACTAATTTTTTTTTTACAGAAGTATTCCATTTTAATTGAAAACATAAAGGTCTTTGTAGGAATAAAAAAAGCTCCACTTCCATAGAACCTTTGTAGTTTTTTTTTTTCATGTCTGATTCTGCAAAATTGTCTTCAAGATATTTTTCTTGGTTTAAGCAAACTGATCCAAAATCTACAAGTTCTTCAGATTTTTCACTAAGATTGTCATTTCTAGTCAAATCGAAAAGAAGTAATTTGATTGGTATGGTCCAAGGTTTTTTCTTATATGCATTGTAAAGTATCAAATTTTTTGGGAAGAGCCAAAGTTCCAAATTGCATATGGAATCGCTTAGTAGTCTTTCATTCATTTCCATCCAGTCAAAAAGGTTTTTTTTTTTTTTTGTTCCAGTATCAATCCAAAATTCAATTTGGATTCTTTTTTTAAGAAAAAAATAGAAAATCCTCCAATCAAAATATTTTATATCTCGATTTTGTTCTATCTCCAGAGTCTCGTCTTCTTCCAGACAGTTAGTAATAGAAACCCCTTCTGACCCACGAATAAATTTGCGTTTAGGTATCGTAAAATTATAGAAAATTCCTTGCTTAGTTTTTGTTTTTAATGACAATCTAGAAATAGATGAGTCCTTCGGATCTTCATAATTTATAGATTTATACGCTAAAAGATCATATCGAGAGTATTTTTTGATTTTTTTTTTTAGTTTTAGTAATAACTCCCCTTGAAAATTATTTTGTTTTTCGTACTTCATTAATAAGTCTTTTTCCTTTTCACAGGAATCCTTTTTATTTAAACCCTTATTTTCAGTCATACATCGTTGATTAACAAGATTTCTCCTTTTTTTTGATATTAATCTAGACCATCTTATCGGAGATAAATCATTTTGATAATGACCCGCCTTTAACAACCAGTTTTTCCATGGATTCGTTATAAAAGTAATGTTTTTTTTATGTCTTAATTCGGAATGAAAAAATCCCTGTACTTCAAAAAAATCCTTTCTTTTTTTTTTTAGAAAAAAAGCTTTTCTATCATCTCGAAGAGTGGGTCTTAACTTATATAAGTTAATAAGTAGGGTTTGTGATATTTTATAAAATATATATGCTTGTGACAAAGAGGATAAGTCACCAAAAATCTGTCTTTTCATATTAGTAGCAGTCTCTTTTATATTTGAAATAAAGTTAATCCCTTTTTTATTTCTCTTCAATTTCATAATTTTATCTTGATTTTCTTCATTATCTTGGATGTCTTTATGAATAAGGTTTCTGACTGATTCAAGAAAAAGTTGTGAATTCATCCTGAGAATATTAATGATAGATAGAACAGTATATATGGCTTTTTTTTCAATACAAATTTTTTTAAAATACTGGAATTTATAGAAAAATTCATAATTTCTTCTTTTTATTCTAGATTCTAATCTTTTCAGATCATAACTTATTTTTTTATAATTCATTTTTGTCTTTGAGATTAGAAAAACAGTTTTATTTTTTTTTGTTTTTGTAATTTTTTTTATTTGAGTTATGATTGTACTTGTTCTATTGGTCAAATCTTGCATTCGTTTTTCGGGCAGTGAAGAATTTGTCCAACCTGTAGGTATAGGTATATGTCTAATTTGAGTAGAGGGTTTATGAATTATCTGATTGTTGGTTATTAAATCTTTTTTAGTTTCATTCAATTCATATAGTCCGGTAAATACTAAAAAAATTCTCATTAGTTCTTTTAGTTTTGCTTTCAATTTTAAAAGGGAAAAGGACCTTTTTTTGATAACTTTTTTTTTCCTTTCTTTTGATTTTGTGACATTTGTAAAAAACTTTGTTCGTTGTTTTAAAGCCCTTATAACTAGAAACCACCTCTTTTTCAACATTTTTATTTTTTTTTCTAGTTTCTTAAAAATGGGTTTAAAATCAAAGGAATAAAGTCCTTTTTCGTTTCGAGGAGGACCAAAAGGACTTTCTGTTGTCTTGCCTAAAACCGTTAAGAAGCCGCCAAAATTATTTTTTTGCCCTTTCTTCTCTTTCATTGGATCCTTTTGAGTGAATTGTAACTTAGATCTGTGCCAAGGTTTCAAACGAAAAGGAAATAGGATTTTTATTTGAATACCTTCCATTAACCAGTTTCTCGGAAATTCTTTTTCTGGTAATGGAATTCCATTAAAGGTGCATTTAATATGTATTTCTTTATTCAAATCTCTAAAATCCTCCGACCATTCTGGAGATTGAAATAAAAGTATACGAATAATATTTTTAGCTATTATCAATAAAGGTAAGATTATATATTTTCGAAGAATGGATTTGGTTACTAACAAACATCCTCTTGTTAGTTGCGAAAAGGTAACGCTATCCCAAACTTTCACTCTTTTGACCCGTGCTTCTTCCTCTCTTTTATCCTTCTTTTCTTTATCCTTCTCTTTTTTATCCCTTTCTTTTGTTGTTTCTTCAGGATAATCTGAAATCAAAAATTTTTTATTTTTACCTATTAATTTTCTAAACATTAGTTTCAGCATATGCATCATATGAGATATTTCAAAAGAAAATAAAAGAGGTTTGTTTATTCTATCCAAAAAGAGAGCGGAATGCATATTTGCGTGAAAGATTTTCCAAGTAAATGTTTTACGTCGTTGAGGACGCATGGAGCCTTTTATTATGTCGCGGCGAAAGTCTG